CAATTAGTTCGGACTTGCTTAGTATTAAATTGGGACCAAAAACAAAACGGTTCCAAAAAAGAGGTTTATGCCTCCTTTGTTGAGGTAAGGGCAAATGATCTAATTCGTGATTTCATAAGAATTGAGTTAGTCAAAGTCAAGTCCACTCTTTCATATAGCGGAAAAAGATATAATATAACAGATTCGGGATTGATTCCCAATAAGGGGCTAGATCGCGCCAATATCAATCCCTTTCATTCCAAGGGGAAGTTTCAATTACTTACCCAACAGCAAGGAACTATTGGTACGTTGTTGAATCAACATAAGGAATGCCAATCTTTTATAATTTTGTCATCATCCAACTGTTTTCGAATTAGTCCATTCAAGGGTTCGAAATATAACAATGCGATATTGGATCCCCTAATCCCAATTAGGTATTTGTTGGGTCCCTTAGGTACTATTGTACCTAAAATAACGAATTTTTATTCATCTTACCATTTATTAACTCATAATCAAATCTCGTTAAAGAAATATTTACTACTTAATAATTTTAAGCAGACTTTTAAAGTACTTCAAGTACTTAAATATTGTTTAATGGATGAAAATAGAAGAATTTATAATCCCAATTCATGCAGTAATATAATTTTGAATCCATTCCATTTAAATTGTTGTTTTCTTCATCACGATTCTGGTGAGGAGACATCCACAATAATTTGCCTTGGGCAATTTATTTGTGAAAATGCATGTTTATTTAAATATGGGCCACACATAAAAAAATCCGGTCAAATTTTAATTGTTCATGTTGACTCCTTAGTTATAAGATCGGCTAAGCCCTATTTGGCTACCCCAGGAGCAACAGTTCATGGTCATTATGGAGAAATCCTTTATGAAGGAAAGACACTAGTTACATTTATATATGAAAAATCAAGATCTGGTGACATAACGCAGGGTCTTCCAAAAGTGGAACAGGTCTTAGAAGTGCGTTCAATTGATTCAATATCGATGAACCTCGAAAAGAGAGTCGAAAGTTGGAACGAACGTATACCAAGAATTCTTGGAATCCCCTGGGGATTCTTGATTGGAGCTGAGCTAACCATAGCCCAGAGTCGTATCTCTTTGGTTAATAAAATTCAAAAGGTTTATCGATCTCAGGGAGTACAGATCCATAATAGACATATAGAGATCATTGTACGTCAAATAACATCAAAAGTGTTGGTTTCAGAAGATGGAATGTCTAATGTTTTTTCACCCGGAGAATTAATCGGATTGTTGCGAGCGGAACGAGCAGGACGTGCTTTAGACGAAGCGATCAATTATCGGGCAATCTTATTGGGAATAACGAGGACATCCCTGAATACTCAAAGTTTCATATCCGAAGCGAGTTTTCAAGAAACCGCTCGAGTTTTAGCAAAAGCCGCTTTACGAGGTCGTATTGATTGGTTGAAAGGACTGAAAGAGAACGTTGTTCTGGGGGGGCTTATTCCTGTTGGTACTGGATTCAAAAAATTAGTACACCATTCAAGGGAAAACAAAAATATTTATTTGGAAATAAAAAGGAAAAATTTATTCGAGTTGGAAATGGGAGATATTTTGTTATACCATAGAGAATTATGTGCTCCAAACAATTTTCATGGGACATCACAACAACCATTTACGCGATTTTCCTAAGAAGAGATTCATTCTTTTTACTTTAACTATTTGGTTAGGTTGGTCCAATTATTTATATTAATTTAGTAATAAAAAAATAAGTAATTAAAAGAAATTAATGGTTTGGACTATATATCAAGGGTCAATCCACGGTAGAAGGTTCCGTCGGAACAATTATTTATTTCAGGGTATCTTGTCGCTTTTTTTTTTTTAATAAAAAAAAAGAGGAAGTGTGGGGAAATGCGGGGAAAAATGATAAAAAGATATTGGAACATCAATTTAGGAGAAATGATGGAAGCGGGAGTGCACTTTGGTCATGGTACTCGAAAATGGAATCCTAGAATGGCCCCTTACATCTCTGCAAAGCGTAAAGGTATTCATATTATAAATCTTACGAGAACTGCTCGTTTTTTATCAGAAGCCTGTGATTTAGTTTTTAATGCAGCAAGTAGTGGAAAAACCTTTTTAATCGTTGGTACCAAAAATAAAGTAGCGGATTTAGTAGCATCAGCTGCAATAGGGGCTCGGTGTCATTATGTTAATAAAAAATGGCTCGGTGGTATGTTAACGAACTGGTCCACTACGGAAACGAGACTTAATAAGTTCAGGGACTTAAGAGCAGAACAAAAGATGGGGAAACTCAATCATCTTTCCAAAAGAGATGCAGCAATGTTGAAGAGAAAATTATCTACCTTGCAAACATATTTGGGTGGGATCAAATATATGACGGGGTTACCCGATATTGTAATCATCGTTGATCAGCAAGAAGAATATACGGCTCTTCGAGAATGTGTCATTTTAGGGATTCCTACTATTTGTTTAATTGATACAAATTGTGACCCGGATCTCGCAGATATTTCGATTCCAGCTAACGATGATGCTATAGCTTCAATTCGATTCATTCTTAACAAATTAGTATTCGCAATTTGCGAGGGTCGTTATAGCTATATAAGAAATCGTTGATTATGATTAAGAATAATAAAATTAATTAATTGTTTGGGAACTCGATCGATTTATTGGATCGGTTACTATTCTTGAACTTTAAAAAGAGATAGAGATAAAAATGGGGATATTTATATTATGTTATGTGATTTTTTAGTATCCTAAAATTTAAATTTATTGGTATCCTAAATTCAATTTGTATTAAAAGATGATTAATGTTGGTGAGTTGAGAAAGAGATGGTTGAATCAAAATAATTTTTTAAGTTCGATTTATATCAGAGGACAATATGAATGCTATACCATGTTCCATTAAAATACTCAATGGGTTATACGATATATCGGGTGTAGAAGTAGGCCAACATTTATATTGGCAAATAGGAGGTTTACAAATCCATGCCCAAGTACTTATCACTTCTTGGGTCGTAATTGCTATCTTATTAGGTTCAGTCATAATAGCAGTTCGGAATCCACAAACAATTCCGACCGACGGTCAGAATTTCTTCGAATATGTCCTTGAATTTATTCGAGATTTGAGTAAAACTCAGATTGGAGAAGAATATGGCCCTTGGGTTCCCTTTATTGGAACTATGTTCCTATTTATTTTTGTTTCTAACTGGTCAGGTGCTCTTTTACCTTGGAAAATTATACAGTTACCTCATGGGGAGTTAGCTGCGCCCACGAATGATATAAATACTACTGTTGCTTTAGCTTTACTCACGTCAGTGGCATATTTTTATGCGGGTCTTACCAAAAAAGGATTGGGATATTTTGGGAAATACATCCAACCAACTCCAATACTTTTACCAATTAACATCCTAGAAGATTTTACAAAACCTTTATCTCTTAGTTTTCGACTTTTTGGGAATATATTGGCTGATGAATTAGTAGTTGTTGTTCTTGTTTCTTTAGTACCTTCAGTAGTTCCTATCCCCGTTATGTTTCTTGGATTATTTACAAGTGGTATTCAAGCTCTTATTTTTGCAACTTTAGCCGCGGCTTATATAGGTGAATCCATGGAGGGTCATCATTGATTAGCTTTTTTAATAGTCTTTTTTCACTTACCCGAAGTCATGCATGATTCCAAATACGCACTTGGTTGGGCAACATAATACATATATATTTGTATCTATATATGTATGGATCACCTAATCTCGTAGGAGGGAAGACAGACGATATTACGGAATTGGAAAAATATGGGTTAGGGGGTCAAGTCAAACTAGATATATGTAATGTCTATAAGTCTAACCCTTACATATGTTTCGAAGAATGATTCTAAAAGCCAATTCAATATAAAAATAAAATGCAGGTGGTTTACATTATGGAAGAAACAAATGTATATGTGATATTAGATATTTACTAGTTATATAGGGATTATCCCTATGGACTATATATTATATATTTTTATATTTTATTTATTCCTATTTCTTTCCCAGTATATTATTACTATAATACTATTTATTATTACTATATTGAATGTTGATTCTTTTATTTTTTTTTAACCACACTGCATTTCGTTTAGATGGATTTTAGATGGATTACAATACAATATAAGTCTTTCTTTTTCGTCTGTAATTGTAGATTGAATGAAAAAACAGATGAACGTACAGATTATAGAAAGTAAGTAAAGAACGAAGAATTGAATGAAAGAATGGTTCGAAACTAAGAAATGCAATAAGTAGAACTATATGCATATGAGTTTACAAAGATTTGATCATGGGTAGAAACTAAAAAAAAAAAAAAAGAGATATCGAAGTCATTCTGACGATTCACTAATATTATAATTTCAATTCAGAGTTTTTAATTACTTTGACCCGATAGATCGTAGTGATAAAATGTAGTGATAAAATAAGTAATAATGCATTGGTTGATTGTATCATTAACCATTTATTTTTTTTGTACGAGGAACTTACTATGAATCCACTGATTTCTGCCGCTTCCGTTATTGCTGCTGGATTGGCCGTAGGGCTTGCTTCCATTGGACCTGGAGTTGGCCAAGGTACTGCTGCGGGCCAAGCTGTAGAAGGTATTGCGAGACAACCAGAAGCGGAAGGTAAAATACGAGGTACTTTATTGCTTAGTCTAGCTTTTATGGAAGCTTTAACAATTTACGGACTGGTCGTGGCATTAGCACTTTTATTTGCAAATCCTTTTGTTTAATTTAATCCTAAAATTAGAAATGTGAAAACGTACGTTATGCGCTTCTTTCTTAGTCTTAGTTTATTTTATTAACTTGGACTTGCCGTTTGCTTCTTCTAATTATATCAACACTTTAATCCTAACAATTACTTATGAGACAATACCCCGGAAAGGGCTTATTTGAGGATGAGGAATTCACGGATCCGATCGCTTTCTTCCTTCCCATTCCCACCCTTAGTACAAGGGAAACCCCTTATTAAGAAACGTTTCAACAAACGAAATATTTTGCAATTGGT